TTCCCAGAGGAACGATCTATTTTATTTGATTGATGGATCCAATATTATAATGAATTAAAAAAGAGAGTTAATGAATTAAAAAAGAGAGTGTTCTTATTCGAACCGCCTTGTGATCTTCAACCAATTATGTGCTTCAATATAATTACCTGGAGTAAGCGCTATAGCTTGTTTCCAATATTCAGCAGCTTGATCGGACCAAGCCTCCGCAATTTCAGAATCTCCCTGTCGAATGGCCTGTTCTCCCCGGCCGGAATAGGTGGGTCAATTCCTTCCCTTAGAACCGTACTTGAGAGTTTCCTACCTCATACGGCTCAGCAATCAATTCTTTTGGTGTCCCATCTTAATCTACCATATCTAACTGAATAGGATTTCTCGTAAATCTATCCCATTTTTTTTTCTCGGGTTAACCAGAAGAGGTTAATTACATGAGTTTCAAACTCTAATTTTGATCAATAATCAGTTTTATCTTTTCTCCCACCTTCAGAAGAACATAGGTATCTACCCCTATCGTTAGAATTTTCTGAAAGGTAACTATCTCGGTTTCATATAGAAAGTCATATAGAATCTTTGAAAAGGACTTTCCTCCAGAAGAAAGAAAGGACTTACTATCTTTGGGATCTGATGCTACACCGCTGCTCAATACCTTAGTAGATCGACTCTATTACATAAGTTGATTCCTAACTTTTATCTCATATCATGACATAAGTAAGCAGTTCTTATTGTATCGGCCCCCAAACCTCGCTAATTGATCTTTACGGTGCTTCCTCCATCAATTAGATCCTTTATCCATAGAATCTAGTATATAGGCCATACCTATTTCTTCATATTTCGGCTCGTATGAAGTCTCTTTCTTTGCTACAGCTGATAAAAATCGTTGCTTTGAACGATGCATATGTAGAAAGCCTATTTTGTTTCTAGTATTTACTAGAAGATTTGATCTTTCTTTCCTTCTTTCTATAGTGGAGATAGTCGCACGTAATGACAGATCACAGCCATATTATTAAAAGCTTGTGGTAAGAATGGGTTTCGTTCGAGTGCCCGGAAATAATATTCCAAAGCCTTCGTATGTTCTCCGTTGCTTGTGTGGATAAGGCCTATGTTATAGAGTATATAACTTCGATCATAGGGATCAATTTCTGGTCGCGTAGCTTCATAATAATTTTGTAAAGCTTCCGCATAATTTCCTTCGGATTGAGCCGACATCCGTTACGGTCGTTCATTCTATTCAAAGAATCTCCGTTCCAGAACCGTACGTGAGATTTTCATCTCATACGGCTCCTCCCTTCTGTGCATAGTAATAAGGGAAATAATCCATGGAATCAAAAAAGATTGAAATATTTTTATTATGAACTGACAGGGGCTGGTGTTTTTACAAGAAATCTCTAGCCATCCTTCCTGCAAGAGGTCTGTCTTTTCTTAACACCAAGCGTGTTGGTGCTAGATAGAAATGGTAACTCCAACAATTTCTTTGTCCTCAACGCCCCCTATTTCCAGGAATTAGTCACTTCAACGATCTTCGATGGTTATACGGGTATCCAAAGTACGAACGAGATGGATGTTTGTTGTCCCAACCATTCTTGTTAGTCCCGATCCCGATAAGGAAAAGGAGTAATTTATAACAAAGTTTTCGTGTTGTTGATTCCTAGGTGTAGTGCTTCTTCCCCTATGCGGCCTATTGGTACTAGTGAAGTAGTATTGACCTGCAATACAGAACCTATAGGTTAACCTTTCGCTCAATACTAGAATCGACAATTGAAGCATCTGAGGCTGCATCAATCGGGGATACACGACAGAAGGAATTGTTCTATCTCCAAACTAACTTCACCTTCATCAAGCGTAGGTTTATTTCAAGAATCTTTTTTCTTTGTATCCCGAATCATGTCTCTTTCTCATAAGACTGAGGGCGGTAAATAAATAAAAAAAAAAAAAAGAATCAAATCGCACCATCTCTGTAATAGGTAAATGCCTCCTTTTCTCCTGAAGTTGTCGGAATTATTCGTAATAAGATATTGGCTACAATTGAAGAGGTCTTATCAATAAAATTTCCATTTATCCGAGATCTAGGCATAGTTAACAGTCCATTCGATAATTCTTCTCATTCCCCCTCGAGGGAAAATGATCCCACAAACAAAGGAATTGTACAGTACGAAATCACATAAAAACAAACAGACTCATTCTAAAAAAAAAGGATGTGGACCTTCCACTCAAATTGTCCCTTTTGGACAGGGATAGATAGGAAATATTTGAATCCGATTGGATTTCATTCAAATTGAGTAGTATACCAATTATTACTATTTTATCGAAGTTGAGGAATCAAGGAATTTTTCCTACGGATTCTGAGAACTCGAGAAGTTTTTTTGTATCCCTCGAGCCTACGGAAGATCTTTCTTTGACGAAAAGTTTTCTATTTAGAATTTAATTGATCGGTCGTACCTGTATTGCAATAATATGAATGACTCGCTATTCACTCGGTTTCTGGGTCATAATCATAAGATTATGTAGGAGAGATGGCCGAGTGGTTCAAGGCGTAGCATTGGAACTGCTATGTAGACTTTTGTTTACCGAGGGTTCGAATCCCTCTCTTTCCGTACCTTCACCTAATTCACCAACGTTACCAACCGCAATGTATCAAATAACAATTGATACCATTATTCCAACAGTAAGACCTTTATTTGATAGAGATTCTTCCTAATTACTGTGGTATGGAAAATGCCGGAAAGAGTGGAAAAGAATGAAAATCTCACTGCTGATCCATTTGTGATACGTGAGTGGGAGAAAAATCCGGATCAAACCCCTTATTTACTTGACTTTGGCGAAAAAGGGGGGGCAAAATTGCCCGAAGCTTTGTTATTTTAGTTAGGTTCAAGTCTGACGAGAATAATATTCTACGACTAGCAACTCATTGATTTTCAAACCGATCGATTTACTATCTATTATTTGATTTACTAATCCTTTATATTGGGATGAGTGAAAAGTCAAATGTTTTGCCAATTCCTCGTGGGGGGATGAATCAATATAATTTTGAATCAAAGCTCTGGATCTTTGTTCATCTCTCGTAGTAATAATATCTCGGGGTTTGCAGCGATAACTTGGGATATTTACTATACGACCATTAACTAAAATATGTCTATGGTTAACTAATTGCCTGGCTCCGGGAATGGTCGAAGCCATACCCAATCGAAAAAGGATGTTATCCAAACGCATCTCAAGTAGTTGTAGTAAAACCTGCCCTGTTGACCCTTTGGCTTTTCCAGCTATACGAACATATCTAAGCAATTGTCGCTCTGTCAGACCATAATGAAAACGCAATTTTTGTTTTTCTTCTAGACGAATACGATATTGAGATCTTTTCCCGGAACGCGATTGGTTTCTAAGATCACTTCCCGGTCTAGGTCTTTTACTAGTTAGTCCCGGTAAAGCTCCCAGACGACGTATTTTTTTGAAACGAGGCCCTCGGTAACGAGACATAAAGACTCCCCCCCTTATTTTTTTATTTATTTTATTGAAATTTCATTTTACAGAATAAACCTAAGTCAGACTGAACTAAACGATAAACGAAGATAAATCTACTGAAGTACTACAAAGAAGAATGATGAATTGTATCAATATCCGGATTATTTTGTATATATAGGAAGTTAAGGATCCTTTTCTTGATTTGTTCTGTAGAGATTTCACTGCTCCAATCAGTTTTTTATTCATAGTTGTAAGTTCCCACGACATAATAGATCGGTGACCCGACATTTGTAAAAGAAAAAAGGGAGGAGTCTTTTCAATATTCCTTGATCTCAAGGAGACATTATCAATCATGGAAAAAATCGGACAAATAGAGAAAAGCCGGCTATCGGAATCGAACCGATGACCATCGCATTACAAATGCGATGCTCTAACCTCTGAGCTAAGCGGGCTCACATAACAGAAATAGTGCATAGGAATTCGGTAAACTACCGGAATCTTAACTATATAATAATTAATATTAATAGAATGAAGAATCGAATTCTATTCCATTAAAAATGATTAATTAATATCATAAGAATATTCTTCTATATTAGAATATAACTATAACTATATAGAATTTTTATTGAAAATTCGAGTGATTTATATTATCATTCTATTAATTCTTATTATATTTTCTATTATTATTAGATTAGAAATTTTATTATTAGAAATTTCTATTTCTTTGATTTCGAATTTTTTTTCTTTAAATGCAAAATATTACATTTGAAATAATTATATATAACTATATCCATATTAGTTATAGCAGATTCTATTAATTCTAAATTCTATTAGATTAGAGCGGATCGGTCCTAAGGAAAGGATAAGATAAGAATGCAATTCAGATCATAATGAGACATTCCTCTGGTTTCATTCGGAAAGGGAGGAGATAGGACGAAAAAAAAAGAAGAATGAATATCGACCGTTCCAGTATTCCCAATCGCGCGGGAAAAATGAGAGGGAGAGAGACATGTATATGTGGGATATATCCATCCATATTGAATTGCAGATACATCAATGATAGAATCATTTCCGATTGGACCAAATACTGGCCCACCGATAGAGATGAAAGAAGATGGGTAAGAAATAGGAGCAGACACTTTTTCGATATAGGAATCGGTATCTAATGAATTCAAGGGTTCCAACATAAGAGGGGGGATCACAATGAGATCTCGGCCTCATAAGGGGGATATGGCGAAATTGGTAGACGCTACGGACTTGATTGGATTGAGCCTTGGTATGGAAACCTACTAAGTGGTAACTTCCAAATTCAGAGAAACCCTGGAATTAAAAATGGGCAATCCTGAGCCAAATCCTGTGTTCAAAAAACAAGGGTTCAGAAAGCGAGAATCAAAAAAGGATAGGTGCAGAGACTCAATGGAAGCTGTTCTAACAAATGGAGTTGACTGCATTGGTAGAGGAATCGAATCCTTCTATCGAAACTACAGAAAAGATGACCCTGTATACGTACGTATACATACTGAAATATCAAATAATTAATCACGACT